TTGGATCGAGTGAAAAATCCTATTGTTTTGGTTGTGGACTCAAGGGTTCAGGTTCAAACATGTTCTTTGAAGAAATATATGAGTTCTATTATAATAGAAAAAAAATATGTTTTTTTTATTCCATTTAAGTAAATCGAGAAAAGGAAAAACATAATAACAAATGACACTCCTATCATAGGAATGGAAATAGCCTTGTTGCTGCTTCAATAACAAGCATTTTCGTTTTCAAATCAAATAAATCATTTGATCTATGATTCATTGGAACAAGGAATGGCCTGGCTAGGTACTGGCCAGGCCGGGGGAATAAAAGAAAGAACTTTTCGGACGAAATCAAAGAGGTACTCTTTCTATTGGAGATATCTGTTTCGAATCATTATCTAAAGGGAATTGATGATTGATCAAATTCGTCTATATTTATAGAATAAAGAAAGATAAGGAAAAACTTTTATCAACCTTTACTTCACGCGTCACATATGAATTATCCATTTAAAATGGGGAGAGATGGCTGAGTGGACTAAAGCGGCGGATTGCTAATCCGTTGTACGAATTATTTGTACCGAGGGTTCGAATCCCCCTCTCTCCGTTTCTTCTGATCACTTGATATTTCCCTTTCGAATTCGAAAAAATCTCTAACCCCCTTTCTCATAGTTAAATGTATGGAATGGAGAAAGAAAATCCTAAGAAAATTCAGAAATCGAGCAAGGAAAAACCCCTGATTTTTTTATTCATCACGTCCAGGATTACGTCCTGGATCATTAGATAGGAATCCGAAGATGAAGAGAGAAACAAAGAATATCACTACTGTGTAAACGAAGAGTTTGAGAGTAAGCATTACACAATCTCCAAGATCATTTTGGGGGAAATAGGGGAATAGATTCTCCATTTTTGTACCACATATTCCGTTTTGACACCAAGAAAAGAAGCGGTTTCTAGAAAACATAAGGAATTTGCAGGAATGCATTTGTAATAAGATTCTGATTCTTTCGTTAACAAAATGATCTCTCATACCTACAATTAGGTATTGTAGGGACCATACATAGGGTCTTCGACCCCCAGAAGGAATGAAGAAATGAGGTGATTCCGATTCATCTCGGTTATCCAAAAGAATTTCCATGTTTGAGTCGAGGGTTCATTATCTGATCTTATCAATTCTTAAGAATAGAATTTTTTTTTATCGAATAAATCATGAATGTTTCTAAGACAGTATTAAAGATCTCATCGAAAACTTACAGCAGCTTGCCAAACAAGGGCTAAGAGAAAAAAGAGCACAGGTATGACTGGCATAACATCTACGATTGGATTGAAAAAAGCATAAGCTTCGGGCAATTTGGCGAAGAAAAAGCTACTCGAATGAAGGGCAGAATTAAGACAGATCAAACTAAAGATATTAAGCATAACAAACATTTTGTTCTTGGAGAAAATTTCATTATTATTGGGTTATTGATATAAGGGGAAAATGAAGAAAGAAGGGAAAGTAGGCCGCAAAATCTTTCTTTTTCTTTGAACTCCCTCAATCAAAAATCCTTCAATTCTCAAATGAGAATAGAAGGAATCATACCTTACATACAATATCTTAATTGAATTATATGTAATGATCAATAAATTCATTTTGATTCTACATCTACATGTGTAGAATCATAGCAACAACCAATTCAATAGATATTGGGGCTGGAATTGACGAACAACCAATACCGATATTAGTGTTTATTGGTGCCGAATAGAAATAAAAATGGGGCGTGGCCAAGTGGTAAGGCAACGGGTTTTGGTCCCGTTACTCGGAGGTTCGAATCCTTCCGTCCCAGACCAATTCTATCATAACAAAGATTGTTCTTTTTAACAATCTTCTGTTTAAGGGTGTAATGTTGGATACAATGTGATCCAATCTTTCTTTGTGATTTCTAATGATTCTTCTATAGAATCATATCTTCCCTTTCTATTTTGTTTCTCACAAACAAACGGATCGAGTATCAATGACATGTGGATGGAAATAAATATCTTTTTTGATATAGGTAGGATGGGAACAAAGATCAAAGTGAAATTCAAAAAAAAAACTGGGTGGGCCATTCAGCGTATGTTCGCCCCCTCGCCCATATTCATATTGAAGGTTAGTTAGTCATTTGGATAAACTTTATGCCCCATATCTATGATATTTGGATTCTCACATGATGCATTCTGAGTCGAAATGCGAAATAAAAGAGAAGTCTCTACTTTCCCTAAAGTAAATATAAATAAAGATAGGGTAGACAAAATGACTAATTCTATGTGGATCCTGAATCCTAAAAAACGGGTGGGTTCTTGGTATTAATTCCATCGCTGGAATTAAAGCTCCTGAGACTGGGGTGGGACAAAATCAAACAAAATAGTAACAACGAATTGATATGAACCCATTTTGCTTTGTACTTATACAAGACAGGATAGCATCCCATAAGAAGATCCTTTTAAATTGGCTTTGGGTATGATTCATGATCCCCATGGAATTCGTGTCGATATGAGTTAATCCGCAAAGGAAAGGAAGGTATCAATTTCAAGACCCTTGTCATCCGGATCTTATTAACAAACAAGAAAATTCAATACGGAACAGATTATTTTCTTTGGACCTAATTTCTTTTATTTTGTATTTGATTTGGCTCCAATGAATAATTGGAAATCAATGTAGCGATCAATTGGGGGAGGGGGGAGATTCATACACTCACTTTACTTTATGGAAAGATTCCTGAATCTGAAGTAAGGAAAAATCTGTAGAAAATGAACCATGCCTATATATATTGTTATTGTTCTATTTCAGTGATCAGTGACACCGGTGTTTCAGTTTTGGCGAAAAAGATCTGCGATCCCTTAAATACCCACGATTACCCCCGGTAACACTTGTTTGGTGTATCTGATGAATACGATAAAATCAGACTCCTACGATTCTGATTTTATCAATCAGATGAAAGAATACCTGAAAGAATACCGACCTTAATCTTTTCTTTCATGAGCCCCTTCTATCCATCCCCAAGAAAACAAAACAATTGGATTTGTTTCTTGACCCATTTATCTGGTTTAAATTATTGATGATTCAATCGGAAAAGAAACATAGAGGTCTCTTATGATGATCAAATTCGCGTCTGATTTAATTAATCAGATATCTGCTAAACATTTTTAGATCCTCGTTGTACCGACTTGTTGATGGATTTAGAGATTCAATTCAGTCTTTACTGGAAAACTTATTTCCAGTAATGATGTCGAAGTAGGAAATTCTTGAAATTGTTTTTTATGATTCCTTATAAATTCTTTCTCCTCGAAGAAGTGTGACATTGGTGAATCTATCCTATCGAGTCACTTGCGATCTTTCCCGGTCATTGGAATAGCTTATTTGGTTAATGACTCATTCTGTTCCGGTATCGGTAATCTAGACCCTTCTTTAGTTTTAGTTGTTTGAGAAAGAATTGGATCTTTCATGATTCATCATCCCTAACAATCTGTTGAAGATGTAAAGAAGTGTTAAGCAACGCATTTCTTCGTGTTTTTTATAAATGTGTTTCATTCTTCTAATAAAATATGGGGTTAAATTATATTCTTGCTGAGACTTCTCCAGATCCATATATGAAAATGAAAGTATGGAGGACTTCATATACTATATACCGATTGAGCCAATGACTATTCATGATTCCATATTGAATCAATTCCATACCGGTCCAAAATTAGAGGAATGTTATGGTAAAACTTCGTTTGAAACGATGTGGTAGAAAGCAACGTGCGACTTGAAGGACATTATTGGCTGTGGATTCTTGTACCCACCATTTTATATATCAAAGAAGATGCTCTCGGCTCGACATAGTTTGTTCTATTCCACAAGGACCCCAATTTTGGGGTTGTAATAAAATAATATACTTATAATATAGCACATGATGGAGCTCGAGCATAAAGAATTGGTTCATTTAGCAGAGAGAAGGATCTAGGGTTAATGCCAATCAATAAGTTGGAACAACTTCGTAAGTATATCTTCGGTATAGAAATTGAAAGGATCAAGTTCGAACAAGTAAAAAAAAAAAAAAGTAAAATGAATTTGTCGAAATAGTTTTACCAATTCCGATCAAAAGTGTATCACAGGGGAATCAATCGTTTCCATAGAACGAAATAACAAAAGGTATGTTGCTACCATTTTGAAACAATTAAGGATCACCGAAGTAATGTCTAAACCCAAGGATTCAAAGCAAAGATAAAATAAAGGATACCGGAACAAGGAAACACCGTTTTCAATTGTCTCAACAACTAGATCAGAATGGGGAAGAAATCAAATCGATTCTAGGCGAGACAAACAAAAGAGGTTAGAGACGGCTCAATAAATGTCTAAGGATTTCCCTTCGAGCTCTTTGAGAATTACCCAACTTGAGTTATGAGTACGAATGAGATTTCTTTTTTTTTTTTTTTTTTTCAGGAAGGAAGAACAAAAAAAAATGACTCAAATCATAGTCTAATTGATGATTTTGTGGATCTATTTGCCACTACAATACATAAATTCGAATCATTCTTTTTCGAGCCGTACGAGGAGAAAACCTCTTATACGTTTCTAGGGGGGGTTGTTCATTTATGTCTATCCCAATGAGTCATCTATCGAATCGTTGCAATTGATGTTCGATCCCGAAGAGAGGGAAGAGATCTTCGTAAAGTGGGTTTTTACGATCCGATAAAGAACCAAACTTATTCAAATGTTTCCGCTATTCTATATTTCCTTGAAAAAGGCGCTCAACCTACAGGAACTGTTCATGATATTTCAAAGAAGGCGGAGGTATTTAAGGAATTTCGAATTAATCAAATGAAATTAATGAAATAAAAAAAAAGGGGGGGGCCAGTATCTAGCTTTGTCTAATTGTTTCTCCACCATTCCTTATTTTTTTTCTCTATTCTCTATTCATTGTTGCTCTCACATGACCCCGTATCATAGAACTATAAAAAAAATATCTTCTCTTGATATGAGACAGATAGAAAAAAGATTGAGTGAATAGATGAAATAACTGGGAAATTATGGGATTACCATCAATCAGATGGTTTTCGTTGGGACTCCACCAACAAACAAAAGGTCAATCTTGCTTATTGTACCTCTATTGAATAAATATTGAATAAACCCGACATTTTTTTCCTACCGGAATTCCTTATTTATTTCCCCACTCATACTTCATCCCTTATCTATGTTGTAGTGTCACTCCAACACAAGTCCTTGTTTTATTTATTGAATTGGTTTTCTCAACATTCAATTCATATTGACAATGGTGTATCGAACAAATATAATTCGATCGTGGATAAATAGATCTATTTATCCACATTTCATAAGTTTGTTTCTTTATTTCACTCAAACGATGGGTTCGTCAATTTCGTTGTGACACAAGAAGTATCTTAGTTAATATAATGAAAAAAAAAAAAAAATAGAGTAGGGGTAGTCTATCAATTTTTACATCTATTTAGATTTTCTCTATAATTTATCCCAGAATCTGTTGTATTTTCATCTGATCTCTGTTCATTTTTATGTTCACAATTGATCATCAAATCTTTCTTTTTGATCTGTTGCTAGTTCAATGTTTTGACGAGGTCGGGCAATCGAATCTCTTTATTTATTTTTTATTCCGATCGTATCTACACACCCTATTTATATGGGTTGCTAACTCAACGGTAGAGTACTCGGCTTTTAAGTGCGGCTATGGTCTTTTACACATTTTGATGAAGCAACGGATTCGTCCATACCATTGGTGGAGTTTGTAAGACCACGACTGATCCTGAAAGGGAATGAAAGGAAAAAACAGCATGTCGTATCAATGGAGAACTCTTAGAATACTTCATCCTTAACGGATCGATACAAAATCTTGTTTTGATTCTTTTCTTGGAAAGGGGTCAAATCAATTCAAGTTGGGTCGAGTGAATAAATGGATAGAGCCCTATAGCTCCAATTATAGGGAAACCAAAAGCAACGAGCTTCTGTTTGTTCTTAATTCGAATGATTACCCGATCTAATTAGACGTTAAAAATATATTAGTGCCTGATGTGGGAAAGGGTTCTCTTGTGAGTGGATCATCAATTCCTTTTTTTTAATGAATCCTAACTATTCTCTATTATGTTTTCTATTATGTAGTGGAGACGAATGTGTAGAAGAAACGGTATACTGATCAAAATTCATTATTCCAAAGTCAAAAGAGTGATCGGGTTGTAAAAATAAAGGATTTCTAACCATCTCTTGTAACTATAACGAACATAAATAAATTGGATGGAAATAGGATCCGTTGATTGTCCTTTCTGGCTCCGGGGTATCTATTCTTTTCTTACTATATACCTTGTTCTGACCGTATCGTACTATGTATTATTTGATAACTCAAGAAATCCCCCATTTGGTTCAAGTGTAATTTCAAATGGAAATGGAGGAACTACAAGGATATTTAGAAATGGATGGATTTCGGCAACAATACTTCCTATATCCGTTTCTATTTCAGGAATATATCTACGCGCTTGCTCATGGTCATGCTTTAAATGGATCGATTCTTTATGAACCGGTGGAAAATTTAGATCATGACAATAAATCCAGTTCACTAATTGTGAAACGTTTAATTACTCGAATGCATCAACAGAATCGTTTGATTATTTCGGTTAATGATTCTAATCAAAATCGATTCGTTGGGCACAACAATCATTTTGATTCTCAAATGATATCGGAGGGTTTTGCAGTCGTTGTGGAAATTCCATTCTCGCTGCGATTGGTATCTTCCCTAGAAGAAAAAGAAATAGCAAAATCTCATAATTTACGATCTATTCATTCCATATTTCCCTTTTTCGAGGACAAGTTATCACATTTAAATCATGTGTCAGATATACTAATACCCCACCCCATCCATCTGGAAATCTTGGTTCAAACCCTTCACTCTTGGATACAAGATACTCCTTCGTTGCATTTATTGCGATTCTCTCTCTACGAGTATTGGAATTCAAATAGTCTCATTACTCCAAAAAATTCCATTTCCCTTTTTTCAAAAGAGAATCAAAGATTCTTCTTGTTCCTCTCTAATTCTCATGTATATGAATGTGAATTCATATTCATTTTTCTCCGTAAACAACCCTTTCATTTACGATCAAAATCTTTTGGATCCTTTCTTGAGCGAACACATTTCTATGCAAAAATAGAATATCTTGTAGTAGTGCTTTGTAACGATTTTCAGAAAACCCTATGGTTGTTCAAAGACCCTTTTATGCATTATGTCAGATATCAAGGAAAATCGATTCTGGCTTCAAGGGGGGCTCGTCTTCTGATAAAGAAATGGAAATCTCACCTTGTCAACTTTTGGCAATCTCATTTTGACTTGTGGTCTCAACCGGCCAGGATCCATATAAAGCAATTATATAATCATCCCTTCTATTTTCTGGGCTATCTTTCAAGTGTACGACTAAACTCTTCGGTGATAAGGAGTCAAATGCTAGAGAATTCGTTTCGAATAGATACTGCTATTAAGAAATTCGAGACCGTAGTCCCAATTATTC